AAATACAGCAAAAAAAGGGGAAATAAAAAAATAGTAGAGAAGGACTATACAAAGTTATATACGAGTCACTACCCTCACTTTTTTTCTATTTTCTTAATTTAATTTAGTTTAATTAGGGCGAAGTTCCTTAAAAACTTCTGCCTTCTTTAAAATATCCTGAACAGTTCCTGTAGGTTGAGCACCTTTTTCAAGGAAATATAGAATAGTAGGAACGTTTAAATAAGTTTGATTCTTTATCGGATCATAAAAACCCACTCTCCGAAGATCTCTTCCTTCTCTTCGGGATCGAACATCAATTGCAACGATTCGATAGACAGCTCATTGGGATAGATATAGATGAACAATACCCCCCCTAGAAACGTATAGGAAGTTTTCTCCTCGTACGGCTCGAGAAAAATGATTCGAATTTTTGTCTATGTATGGAATTCTAATAAATTAAATTAAACAGCAAAGGGGTCCATAAAATCATTAATTCAATTAAATAAGACTATTATTTAAGTCTTTTTTTTTTTCTTCTTCGTTCCTGAAAAAGAAAAAAAAAACCATTCATACTCATAACTCAAGTTGGATAACTCTCAAATAGCTCAAAAGAAAATCTTTAGGCAATTTCATTTATTGAGCGGTCTTTACCCCCTTTTTTGTTTGTCTCGTTTCAAATTTATTTGGATGCTTCATCCTGATCCAGTTATTGAGACAGTTAAAACAGTGTTTCCTTGTTCTGAGATCCTTTATCTTTGTTTTAAATCATTGGGTTTAGACATTACTTCGGCGCTTTTTAATCCTTTCAAAATGGCAGCAACATACCTTTTTTTTGATTTTCTTTCTATCAAAGAATCATACGGACGGTTGATTCCCGTGTGATACACTTTGGATCGAAAACGTTTTATCAATTCCAACAAAATTTCCTTTTGAATTGGGAACTTGCTCGAATTGGATCCTTTCGATTTCGATATCGAAGATATACTTATGAAGTTGTTCCAATTTATTGATTGACATTAACCCTAGATCCTTGCCCCCGAGAAATGAATCAATACTTTCTACTCGAGCTCCATCATGGACTATTTACATTACAACCCAACAAAAAAATGAGGGGTTCTAGTGGAACAGAACAAACGATGTCGAGCCAAGAGCACCTTCATTCTTATATTATATAAAATGGTGGTTGTACGAATCCACAACGGATCGTGTCCTTCAAGTCGCACGTTGCTTTCTACCACATCGTTTCAAACGAAGTTTTACCATAACATTTCTCCAATTTGGAACCGGTATGGAATTGATTCAATTATGGAATCATGAATAGTCATTGGTTCAGTTGGGACATATACATAGTAATCTAGACTTTATTTCTTCTATATAGATATTTCTTCTATATATAGAAAATTTTTATGAAGAAGTCTTAGCAAGACCCCATCCCATCTTTTATTCTATAAACTATGAATGCAACATTTTTTTTTTATAAAAAAAATAAAAAAAAATATAACAGAAATATACATAAATAGAAAGATATAAATAAGACGAATAAATGAGCTCTTTGGGAATCTGCATCTTCAAGTGACTCAATAGGATAGATTGACCCATTTCCCACTTCTTTGAGTACTCAAAGATTCAACTCATAAGGAATCATTCAAAATATTTATAATTGAATTGATAAGGAGTTCCTATTTCGACATCATAATTTGAATAAAGTTTTACAGTAAGGACCACATTTGATCATTATAAGAAAGATAAATCTCCCTTTCTTTTCGAATTGAATCATCAATGATTTCAAATAAAAAAAATAGATAGAACAAGAAATCCATTTTTTTTCATTAGATGAATAAAAAAGACTGACGTCAGGGAAGATTTAAGTCCTTATTTTTTCGATTTTGATTTTAGCAATTAGATGAAAGAGTAGGGGGTTTTCATATCTATCAGATCGACTGAACAATTGTCACTGTTATAGATATTCTATGTTAAATATTTGAAAGTTTAAAACTTAAGGGATGACAAATCTTTTTCACAAAAATAGAATATTGTCATTGAAATAGAACGATACCCATATATAGGCTAAACATTTCCTCATTTTATATGTATTTTGTTTAACCTGGAGTTCAGTACTATTTCTGTAATTTTGCCATAAAGTAAATGAATAAGATGTATGAATCACCCCTGTCTCAATCGTTACATAAATTTACAATTATTAATTAGAACCAAATATCAAATACACATAAAATCAATGAGATTCAAAGAAAATACATCGGTTACATATGTAACTTGATTGTTTGTTAATGAGATGCGAACAGACACAGATATTTAAATTAATACCGTCCCTTGCTGATTAACTCCTATCTACTCCCCCAATTTTAGGGGGATGATGAGGCATAAATAAAAAGGAGATCCCCTTTTACGGGGGTGCGGACTATCTTGTTTAGGTACAAAGTCAAACAAGTCCAGATTATGTTGTTATATTTTACCCTAACCCATTAAGAGACTTAACCCTATTGACTGGATTTAATTAGTTCCTCTTGTTTCTAATTCATAGATCTATGAATTCAGAGATCTACAGAGAATTAATAATTGAGCTAAGGGATAGGGAATAAGAGATAAGGAATATGGGTTCTTTCGCATCTCCATTCAAAACGCATTCATCGTTGAAAATTCAAATAAATATAGAACGGAAGATTTTTCTAAGTAACTAACTTCCCTCAATATAAAGTTAATGAACATATGATGAAAAGCCCGTCCGACTTTTTTGAATTCAAACTTTTGTGATCTATACTCCCATCTTACTTGGATAACAAATGGATTCAGTTACATTTGCGTGTCATTTGAACGTGATTCAATTCAATTTTGGAAAAAAGGATAGAATTCATAGAAAAGAATCATGAAAAATCAGAAAAGAAACAAGAATAACATTCTATCTAATATTAAACCTTTAAACAGAACAGAACGTTGTTCAAAGAAAATAAAAATCTTTATTCTCTTTATTCTAATCGAATGGATATGCTCTGGGACGGAAGGATTCGAACCTCCGAATAGCGGGACCAAAACCCGTTGCCTTACCACTTGGCTACGCCCCATTTATAGTTCTATTTGACACTAATAAAGAATAATATTGGTATTGATTGTTTGTCAATTCCAGGCCAAATATCGGGAGAATTTATTAGATTGTTCTAGGATTTTAACACATGTAGATATAGAATTCTACTAAATTTATTGATCATTACATATAATTCAATTAAGATATTGTATGAAAGTATGATTTCTTCTATTCTCCTTTGAGAATTGGGGGATTTTTGATTGGGTGGGTTCAAAGAAAAAGAAGGATTTTTTTGTCTACCTTATTTACTTTCTTCATTTTTCCTTATATCAATAACTCAATCAAAATGCAATTATCTGCAAGAACAAAATGTCTGTTATGCTTAATATCTTTAGTTTGATCTGTATCTGTCTTAATTCTGCCCTTTATTCGAGTAGTTTTTTCTTCACCAAATTGCCCGAGGCATATGCTTTTTTGAATCCAATCGTAGATATTATGCCAGTCATACCTTTGTTCTTTTTTCTTTTAGCCTTTGTTTGGCAAGCTGCTGTAAGTTTTCGATGAGATCTTTAATAGTATCCTAGGAAATTCATGATTTATTCGAGAAAAAATTATAACAATTAATAAGATCAGATAAGTCTTACAGTACTAACCCTCGATTCAAAGATTGAAATTCTTGGATAGTCGCGATAAATCCGGCTTACCCCATTTCCTCATTTTTACTTTTTTCCAGTGAAAGACCCTAACCCTATCAGGGTTCCCACAATATCTAATTGTGGGTATGAAAGCAATTTTTGGTAATGAAAGACTCTTATTACAAATGAATTTGATTTGCATTTCTGAAAATTCTTTTCGATTTCTAGAAAAAACTTCATTTCTTGGTGTCAAAATAATATATGTGGTAGAAAAACGGAGGATCTATTCTCTTTTTTCCAAAAAATCATCTTGGAGATTGTGTAATGCTTACTCTTAAACTCTTCGTTTACACAGTAGTGATATTCTTTGTTTCTCTCTTCATCTTTGGATTCTTATCTAATGATCCAGGACGTAATCCCGGACGTGAAGAATAAAAAGGGGTTTTTTGTTTTCCTTGCTTAATTTTTATTTTCAATTTTCTTAGGATTTTATCTATTCCACACGTTTAATTAGGAAAAAATGAAAAGGGTTTGCGAAATTTGAAAAATATCTCAAATAGCAGGGCATCAACGGAAACGGAAAGAGAGGGATTCGAACCCTCGGTACGAATTAATTCGTACAACGGATTAGCAATCCGCCGCTTTAGTCCACTCAGCCATCTCTCCCAATTGAAAAATAGAATTACTATGTTACATTACACATAATGTAAGGGGTCTTACTTTCTTTAGCTTCTATATAGCTATGTACAACTTTTATCAGCAATTCCATTTAGATAAAGGATCTCGAAAGATCCACTATAAAGAAAAAAAAAAAAAATAAAGAAGACCTCTTTACTTTGATTTTGTTCGAAAAGGCCCCTTTTATTCCCATGGCCTGGCCTGGTCAGTCAGTACCTAGCCGGGCCCCCTTTTCTTTTTTCAAAAAATTATAGATAAAATGCTTTATCCGATTTGAAAACAAAAATGCTTGCTTGTTATTATTATTTATTTCTATTTAATTTTAATAAATTAATAAAGATTTTTTATTATTTTTTCTTCCCTTGTTCTTTATTCTTATTCCCTTTTACTCCCTTACCTTACTTTCACTGGAATGAAAAAAAAAAGAAACTATGAATTCTCACACAATGTATTTTTATGTTATGATTTCAGTGATTTTGGCGAGCCGTATCTATCAAGACAAGACTCCTCCAGCAAAAGATAGAATTTCTTAGTTATTTAAATGAACCCCCTTTCCGAATCTCATTAAATTGTAATTTCCCTACGAAAAACATTAACACTCTAATTTTGATGATTCTTTGCTGATCCTATCTTGATTACGCCCAATTCTCCTGTTCGACAAAAGGTCC